ATGCAACGATGATTCTTTTCTACTAATCACAAAGACATCGGTACACTATATTTTATCTTTGGAGCTTGAGCTGGAATAGTAGGAACTTCACTAAGACTAATTATTCGAGCCGAACTAGGTCAACCTGGAACTCTAATTGGGAATGACCAAATCTATAATGTAGTCGTAACAGCCCACGCCTTCGTAATAATTTTCTTTATAGTCATACCTATTATAATTGGAGGATTTGGTAATTGACTAGTTCCTCTTATATTAGGTGCCCCTGATATGGCCTTCCCACGTATAAACAACATAAGATTTTGACTTTTACCTCCTTCCTTGACTCTCCTTTTAATAAGAGGTATAGTTGAAAGAGGTGTAGGAACTGGGTGAACAGTTTACCCTCCATTAGCTGCAGCTATTGCCCACGCTGGTGCATCCGTTGATATAGGAATCTTTTCCCTTCACTTGGCAGGTGTATCATCAATCTTAGGAGCAGTTAATTTTATAACCACAGTAATTAACATACGATCATTCGGTATAACTATAGATCAAATACCCTTATTTGTATGAGCAGTATTTATTACAGCAATCCTCCTCCTCTTATCTCTCCCAGTCCTAGCAGGCGCCATCACTATACTTTTAACTGACCGTAATTTGAATACATCCTTCTTTGACCCTGCTGGAGGAGGAGACCCTGTTCTATACCAACATTTATTTTGATTTTTCGGACATCCTGAAGTTTATATTCTCATCCTTCCAGCTTTCGGAATAATCTCCCACATCGTTAGACAAGAATCAGGTAAAAAAGAGTCCTTTGGCACTTTAGGTATGATCTACGCTATATTAGCCATTGGGGTATTAGGATTTGTTGTCTGAGCTCACCATATATTCACAGTAGGTATAGATGTAGATACCCGAGCTTATTTCACATCAGCAACTATAATCATTGCTGTTCCCACTGGAATTAAAATCTTTAGATGACTTAGAACCCTCCATGGAGCGCAAATTAATTATAGGCCCTCCCTCTTATGAGCCCTAGGATTTATCTTCCTATTTACTGTTGGAGGACTTACCGGAGTTGTTCTGGCTAACTCCTCAATTGACATTATTCTCCATGACACCTACTATGTTGTAGCTCACTTCCACTACGTCTTATCTATGGGTGCTGTATTTGGGATTTTTGGAGGAATCGCTCACTGATTCCCATTATTCACAGGATTAGCTCTAAACCCTAAGTGATTAAAAATCCATTTCTTTGTTATATTCATCGGAGTCAACACTACATTCTTCCCCCAACACTTTCTAGGTTTAAATGGTATACCTCGACGTTACTCAGACTACCCAGACGCCTTCACAACATGAAACATCATCTCCTCTATAGGCTCTATAATCTCTTTTACTGCAGCCTTAGGATTTATAGTAATCATTTGAGAAGCCTTGACTTCTAATCGCCCTGTCCTATTCTCCCCTTATCTTCCTTCTTCAATCGAGTGACATCATAAATACCCTCCCGCCGATCACTCATACATGGAAATCCCTTTAATTACTAACTTCTAAAATGGCAGAAAGATGTATAGGATTTAAGCTCCTACTAGGAAGATTTTCTTCTTTTAGAACAACCTTCTTTTAATGGCAACATGAGCATACCTAGGCCTCCAAGATAGAGCTTCTCCTTTAATAGAACAACTGATTTTCTTCCATGACCATATTATATTAATTTTAATCCTAATTATTACCTTTGTCGGCTACATGTTATCTACAGTTTTACTTAACTCATTCATTAATCGCTTTATATTAGAACACCAAACTATCGAAATAATTTGAACAGCTATCCCAGCCATTATTCTTATTTTCATTGCACTTCCCTCCTTGCGACTCCTCTATCTCCTTGATGAAGTAAATAATCCTACAATAACTTTAAAAACCATTGGACACCAATGGTACTGAAGATATGAATACTCTGACTTCCTCCACCTAGAATTTGACTCATATATAACCCCAACTAACGAATTAGATGCCTCAGGATTCCGTCTCTTAGATGTAGACAATCGTACAGTTCTTCCTATAAATACCCAAATTCGAGTAATTATTACTGCTGCTGATGTCATTCACTCATGAACTGTACCTGCTCTAGGTGTAAAAGCAGATGCAATTCCAGGTCGACTCAATCAAACAAGATTTCTGATTAACCGCCCAGGTTTATTTTTTGGGCAATGTTCAGAAATCTGTGGTGCTAATCACAGATTTATACCAATTGTAATCGAAAGTGTCTCAACAGATTCTTTCCTTAATTGAATCTCTTCATCTTCAGATTCACCCGATGACTGAAAGTAAGTGTAGGTCTTTTAAACCTATCATAGTATGTCCGCCTACTTCTGGTGAAAGAAATTAGTTAATATATAATACTGGCTTGTCATGCCTGAGTAATCTTTAAGATATTTCTTAATGCCTCAAATAGCCCCATTACTATGATTATACCTCTACTTCTTTTTCCTCTTGAGACTTATACTTTTCCTAACACTTAATTTTTTTATTAAACCCTTTGAAACTATTGAATCACCTAAAATTAAAACTCTATTAACACAAAAACTTTGAAAATTATAGCTAACTTATTTTCAATTTTTGAACCTTCTTCAAGAATTTTCAACCTTTCAACAAACTGACTATCAACTCTCCTAGGACTTATATTCATTCCTTATTTATATTGAGCTTCACCATCACGATGATCTTTATTTTGAAGAAAAGTGATTCAAACTCTACATAAAGAATTTAAAGCCCTCCTAACCCCCTCTCATGTAGGAACATCAATACTGTTTGTTGGTCTTTTTAGATTAATTGTTTTTAATAATTTCTTAGGTCTCTTACCTTATGTGTTTACAAGATCTAGCCACATAGCAATAACTTTATCTTTATCTCTCCCACTATGAGTTACATTAATAACTTTCGGATGAATTAACCACACTCAACACATATTTGCCCACTTAGTGCCCCAAGGTACTCCTTTTGTTCTTATACCTTTTATAGTCTTGATTGAAACAATCAGAAATATTATTCGCCCTGGAACTCTTGCCGTTCGACTAGCTGCAAATATAATTGCTGGTCACTTGCTTTTAACGCTTTTAGGATCCACAGGCCCTTCTTTATCATTATCTATTCTATCCATTTTAATTTTTTCTCAAATCCTACTTCTAATTTTAGAGTCTGCTGTTGCAGTCATTCAATCTTATGTATTTGCTGTCCTAAGAACTCTCTATACCGGCGAAATTAACTAATGACATCATCCCACGGACACCACCCTTATCACTTAGTAGATATAAGCCCATGACCCCTTACTGGTTCAATTAGAGCTATGATATTAACCACAGGCTTAGTTAAATGGTTTCATCAATACAATATAAATCTTCTTGTTCTAAGGTTTGTAGCAACTTTATTAACAATGATTCAATGGTGACGAGACGTCACCCGTGAAGGTACCTACCAAGGTCTACATACCTCTGTAGTAGTCAAAGGCTTACGGTGAGGAATAATTTTATTTATTCTCTCTGAAGTTCTTTTCTTCTTTTCATTTTTCTGAGCCTTCTTTCATAGAAGCTTAGCACCAACTATCGAAATCGGCATGTATTGACCTCCATCTGGAATTCAACCTTTCAATCCTTTCCAGATTCCTCTATTGAACACTACTATCTTACTATCTTCTGGGGCAACTGTTACATGAGCCCACCATGCCATCATGGAGTCTAACCATTCTCAAGCAATTCAAAGCCTAGGATTAACAATCATCTTAGGAGTTTATTTCACACTCCTCCAAGCATTCGAGTATATTGAAGCATCGTTTACTATTGCAGACTCTGTATTTGGCTCTACTTTCTTTGTAGCAACAGGATTCCATGGACTTCATGTTATCATTGGCACTTCATTTCTTTTTATTTGTTTTCTCCGTCTTTTTAACTGTCACTTTTCATCCTTCCATCATGTTGGCTTCGAAGCTGCAGCATGATATTGACATTTTGTAGATGTAGTGTGGCTATTCCTTTATGTATTCATTTATTGATGAGGTGGCTGTTTTCTTAATATAATTAGTATATCTGACTTCCAATCAGAAAGTCTAGAGCTTCTAGAGAAAACAATTCTAATCTTACTAACAATCTCTCTCATTACTATTCTCATCGCTCTTATCGTAATATTTCTAGCCTCAATCCTGTCCAAAAAGACAATCCTTGACCGAGAAAAAAATTCTCCATATGAATGTGGGTTTGATCCTAAAGGATCAGCCCGCTTGCCATTCTCTTTACGATTCTTTTTAATTGCTGTAATTTTTCTAATTTTTGATGTAGAAATCACTCTTCTCTTACCTATCGCTTCAATTTCTAATATTGCAAACATTTTTTCTTGGATGTTTACAAGAATTTTATTCTTAGCTATCCTACTCTTAGGCCTTTACTATGAATGAATCCAAGGAGCCTTAGAGTGATCATCATAAGACTATAGTCAATATTATGACGTATGAGTTGCATTCATAAAGAGTCCGTTTGGACTAGTTTTAATTAGAAAGCGAATAATTGCATTTAGTTTCGACCTAAATCTTGGCGTCTTAGCCTCTAATTATTGATGAAAGCCAAAATAGAGGCATGTTACTGTTAATAACATAATTGAAATATTGTTTTCTCGTCAAGCATGGAGTATTAAGAAAAAGAAAAAAGCTTCTAACTTTTTTCTAAGCGGTTAAACTCCGTTTATACTTCTACAAGTTTTTATAGTGTAATCTAACACGTTACATTTTCATTGTAAAGCTGAAAGCTGCTCTTTCTAAAAATTTTCGTCTTGTTGGTTACACCTATTATACTCAAAGTAAAATTTACATCTTAAGCGCCACAAGCTAACATTTTTCTTAAACTATCTGAGTCATCCACAGATTATATTAATCTCTTTTGCAGCTTCAATGCAATATTCTTAAATAAATTATATGAATAAACATATATAATTAATACGACAATTACTCTTACTACAAAGACTTTCATAAAAACCTTTACCCTGTTCAATTGAGATATATTCAATAAAGTAAACCCCTTAGAAAACAAATAATATATCCCCTGACCTCCAAAATGCTCGTATCAACCTTTATCACCAACCTTTTGAAGATAGCTTCCTCTAATTAGACTCACCTCTCTACCCTTCAAAGAACTCAAAAAAGGCATAAATCATATAGATCCAGCCATAACTACAAAATTATAATTACTTAAACCTTTCAGCCTATAGACAGTATTTATTATATTGAATATATAACCAACAAATGCCCCTAAACCCCTAACAATTATTACTAACCTTTTCATAAACCCTCTTATACAAACTATATGTGGCTCAGGAAATATAAATCAAGATAAAATAGCTCCTCCAAAAATGGCTCCTAACCCTAATATTGTCATAGAATTAACTATAATTTGATCATTGTCGTTAACTCTTCTTAAAGATCTTAAATTAAACTCTCCTCTTAATCTGTAGAAAATAAGACGTATAGTATATATAACTGTTAACCCTGTTGCCAAGACATACAATGTAAAAGCAATAAAATTAATTCTCCTTATAAATGCTACCTCCAAAATCAAATCTTTAGAGTAAAACCCCGCTAAAAATGGAAATCCACATAAAGCCAAATTAGCAACTGTTATGTAAGACACTCTTATAGGTATGAAGTTAATTAACCCCCCTATACATCGGATATCTTGATAATCCCCTACACTATGGATGATTACCCCCGCACATATAAAAAGCAAGGCTTTGAACAGTGCATGCCTTAAAAGATGAAAAAATGCTAACTCGCAATAACCTAGAGCCAAAATTCTGAGTATTACTCCCAATTGTCTCAAAGTTGAGAGAGCAATAATTTTCTTAAGGTCATACTCAAAATTAGCCCCCAATCCTGCTATAAATATAGTTAGACAAGAAATAATTAGCAATCCACTTTGAGCTTGAGAACCTTCTAACGCAGGTCTAAATCGAATTATTAAATAGACCCCTGCAGTTACAAGAGTAGACGAGTGAACTAACGCTGATACAGGAGTAGGCGCTGCTATAGCAGCAGGAAGCCATGCAGAAAAAGGGATCTGAGCACTTTTCGTCATTGCAGCTAACACTAACAGAACTTTTAGCCCCAATCATCTATCATTCATATAAAATCTATAAATAAAAAAATTTCACCCTCCTAAAGTCCTTATTAATCCAATCCTTAACAAAATTGCAACATCACCTACTCGATTTGATAGAATAGTTAATATTCCTGCATTAGCTGATTTCTCATTTTGGTAATAAATGACTAAAGCGTAAGACACAAGCCCCAATCCATCTCATCCTAATAAAATCCTAATTAAATTAGGTCTTAATACCATTATTCTCATAGATAGAACAAATGCCAATACAAGATATATAAACCGATTTAAAGTTTTATCACCCTCTATATAACTCCCTCTATAATAAAGAACTCTCCTAGAAATTAAAAACACAAAACATAAAAACGCCAAAGAAACTCAATCCAAGACTAATGTAAACACAATTGAAGACCTATTTAAACTTACCAACTCTCATTCCACTACATCTGCTACTCCTTTAGCTAACCTTAAAACAGCTCCACCTCCACAACATACAGAACTCAAACTTAGAAATACTATTCTTACTTCATGTATAGAAACTTTTCAAATCATTTCTTAGTGCCTAACGCTTCATAAAAGCTGCCTTTCTTTTATCTATCTAAGAATTAAATTATAAATACATTAGTATTTAAAATTAATACATTCAAAGGAAATCAATGTAAAAACAACAATAAATATTCTCGAACCTTTCCTGAACAGCAAGCATATAAACAATTGTAAAATACCCCATGTTGACTTAACCTATATATGTATAAAGTATAAGCCGCTCTAAAAAAAGACAGTATACTAAGACCAACCACTCTCAACTTACTTCATCTTACGACTCCAACAATCAAACTGATTTCTCCTAATAAATTCAGTGAGGGAGGACTTGCTATATTCCTTACTCTCAATAAAAACCACCATAAACCCATTCTAGGTATAAAAGATAATAAACCTTTACTGACAAATAACCTCCGACTCCCAATTCGCTCATAAACAATATTTGCCAAACAAAAAAGCCCGGAAGAACATAAGCCATGTCCTACTATAACAATTACTCCTCCTCTTAATCCTCATCATCTAAATACTATTAACCCACAAATCACTAATCTCATATGAGCTACAGATGAATAAGCAATTAAAGATTTTATATCCATTTGCCGTAGACATATCAATCTTACATAAACCCCACCAATAAGACTTAGCCTTACTCATATTCAATTAAATCTTCTTCTTATTGGCTGGAACAAAACCAATACACGAATAAGCCCATACCCTCCCAGCTTTAGTAATACTCCAGCTAAAATCATAGACCCCGCTACAGGAGCCTCAACATGAGCTTTAGGCAACCACAAATGGAATATATATATAGGAATTTTCACTAAAAAAGCTCATACTGTTGCAAAATACCATACAGCATCTATATAGCTTCCTAAATCTATAGAATTACTTAAAATAATAGTTAATCTCCCTTTCCTGTGAAATAAATAAAGTAATGATCTCAATAAAGGTAAAGAAAAAGCTAATGTATAAAAAAGTATATAGGTTCCAGCCTGAATTCGCTCAGGCTGATAGCCCCATCCTAAAATTAAAACTAAAGTAGGAATTAAAGACATCTCAAAACTAATATAAAACAACAAGTAATCTATAGAAGAAAATGTAACAACAAGTGCTAAAAGCAATAATAAATTTACTACAATAAATCTTGAATGGAAATTACTTAAATCTTTAACTTTTTGTCTAGATAGAACAACCAATGATATAATTCATAGCCTCAAATAAATTATAATGTAACTAATAGAATCTATCCCAAATATAAACCCTACTTCAAAAAAAAAAAATTCATGATAACACCCAATTCCAAATATAAACCTTAAAAACAATAATCCCAACTGCACTGCTCTCCACTCTTTTCTAAATTTCATCAATAATAATAAAGGAAAAATCAACTTTAACATTCCAATAAATTAAATCTTATAAAACGATCATTTCCATGACTCCGCACCACAAACACTAATAAGGACAACCCTAAAGCCCCTTCACAAGCCGCTAAAGTCAGAAAAAAAAGAGAAAAATAAATCTCTCTCCCAACACCCGCTGTCTGTATACTTAATAGCCAAAATACCCCTAATATTATAAACTCTAATCTTAGTAAAGAATTTAATAAATGTTTATGGTATCTAATAAACCTCCAAAGACCACAAAAAACTATAAAGAAAGAACTTGCAATCCCAATTATCCTTAAATTTATCATTAGTTTTAATAGTTTAAGAAAAACTTTGGTCTTGTAAACCAAAAATGAAATATTATTTCTTAGAACTTCAGAGAAAAAATACTTTTATCTTTAATTCCCAAAACTAATATTTTATTCTTTAAACTATTCTCTGATATGACGTTCTTAACCATTCCCATTGTCTTAATTCTTTCTTTTTTATTTACTCGTCTATCCCACCCACTTTCTCTTGGTTTGACTTTACTCCTTCAGACAATTATAATCTCCATCTCAACTGGCATTTTTACCTACTCATTCTGATTTTCTTACATCCTATTTATAATCTTCCTAGGAGGTATATTAGTTCTTTTCATTTATGTTGCATCCTTAGCATCTAACGAATTCTTTTCATTTTCCCTTACAACATTCACTTTTTACTCCGCAGGATTTTTAACTTTTACTGTGCTGCTTCTCTTCACAGATCCTAGGCTTATTTCCCAAATAACCTCACTTCCCACATCTTCCATCACATCCAAATTATCAACACCTTATATTATCAGTTGAATTTATAGTCACACCTCGATACTTTTTACTCTATTTATTATCTTATATCTTCTACTAACACTAATTGTTGTAGTAAAAATTACTAATCTCTTTAAAGGCCCCTTACGCCTTTCAAGCTAATGACAACACCAATACGGAAATCTCATCCTCTACTTAAAATTGCAAATAATGCCCTTGTTGATATGCCGTTACCGAGAAATATCTCTACCTTCTGAAACTTCGGCTCTTTACTTGGCTTATGTTTAGTAACTCAAATTGCGACGGGACTATTTCTAGCAATACATTATACTGCTCACATTGACCTAGCCTTCTCTAGAGTAGTACACATTTGCCGAGACGTAAACTATGGTTGGCTCCTACGAACCATACACGCCAATGGGGCATCATTTTTCTTCATTTGTTTATACACCCACATTGGGCGAGGGATTTACTACGGCTCATATATAATTTTTCACGCATGGATAGTAGGAGTTATTATTTTGTTTATGACTATAGCCACTGCATTTTTAGGTTATGTCTTACCTTGAGGACAAATATCATTCTGAGGTGCAACTGTAATTACTAACCTCTTCTCAGCTATTCCTTATATTGGAACAGATCTCGTTCAATGAATTTGAGGAGGATTCTCAGTTGACAACGCAACTTTAACTCGATTCTTTACCTTCCACTTTGTTCTTCCATTTATCGTAGCAGCCGCATCATTAGTCCACATTTTATTCCTGCACCAAACAGGTGCAAACAACCCACTCGGCATCTCAAGACAAGTCGACAAGGTCCCCTTTCACCCTTATTTTACCTTTAAAGACATCGTAGGATTCATTGTTATATTATCAATCTTACTTGTTCTGTCCCTACTCAATCCTTATCTTCTAGGAGATCCAGATAACTTTATCCCTGCTAATCCCTTAGTAACCCCAGCACATATTCAGCCCGAATGATATTTTCTGTTTGCCTATGCAATCTTACGATCAATCCCTAACAAACTTGGGGGCGTAATTGCCCTGGTTGCCTCAGTCGCAATTTTAATAATCCTTCCTTTTACCCATGTCTCACAATTCCGGAGACTAACCTTTTATCCACTTAATCAAATTATATTCTGATTCTTAGTATCAATTTTAGTCTTACTAACTTGGATCGGAGCTCGGCCTGTAGAAGACCCTTATATTATTACTGGTCAAATTTTAACAGTCCTTTACTTTTCTTTCTTTATTTTAAATCCTCTTCTATTAATATGATGAGATAAAATACTCAAGTGATTATTTAGTTTATATAAAACAAATGTTTTGAAAACATTAAAAAAGAATTACCTATCTTAATAATTGTCAATATGTTAATTTAATTATATTATAATAAATATACATAACAAAGCATTTTTAATCCAACAAAAAAAAATAAATAATTGATCGAGACAGGTAAAAATCTCTTTCAAGCTAAATACATCAACTTATCGTAACGAAGCCGGGGTAGTGTCCCTCGAGTTCAAACAAAAACAAAAGCAACCAATACTGATTTAATATAAAATGTTACTCTACATGGCCTTCTCCCTAAAAAAATAATTACAAACAATACTCTTATAAATAAAATTCTAGCATACTCAGCCATGAAAATTAAAGCAAATCCACCTCTTCTATACTCTGTATTGAATCCAGATACTAACTCAGACTCTCCCTCAGCGAAATCAAAAGGTGTGCGATTAGTTTCTGCCAGACATGAACTAAACCAAATCAACCTTAAAGGAAATGAAATAATTACAAATCAAAACCCAGACTGATACTTATTGAACAACTCCAAACTAAACCCACCTACAAGAACAATAAAAGACAACAAAACTAATGCCAAACTTACCTCATATGAAATAGTTTGAGCAACTGCTCGCAATCTGCCCAGTAAAGAATACTTACAATTTGAAGCCCATCCTGCTACTATAGTCCTGTAAACCCCTATTCTTAAACAACAAAAAAAGAATAAAACTCTCATATTAAACCTGACCAAACCAGTTTCATAAGGTATAACCACCCAAACTACTAAAGAAATAAACAACCTAAATACAGGAGATAAATAGTAAGCTAAATAGTTTGATATAACTGGCATAGTTTGCTCCTTAGTAAATAATTTAATAGCATCAGAAAACGGCTGTAACACACCTAAATAACCCACCTTATTTGGTCCTTTTCGAATCTGAATATACCCCAAAATCTTACGCTCAAGTAAAGTTACAAAAGCCACCCCAATAAGCACACAAATAATTACTACTAAATAATTCACAATCTCAATAACTATTATCACAAATTAATTAGCTTTAATTCCCTACTATTTATAGAATCATTTCTATTTAACTAGATCCTAAGTCTAGGACATATTATCTGCCAAAATAGCATCCCAATCTTTAAATCTTTTAAACTACTCAATCCTTTCGTACTAAAGTAATTTTTTATCCTCAGGAGATAGAAACCGACCTGGCTCACGCCGGTCTGAACTCAAATCATGTAAAATTTCAAAGGTCGAACAGACCTTCTCTTATAGCGACTGCACTATATAGACATTTTAATTCAACATCGAGGTCGCAAACTTCTTTTTCGATAGGAACTCTCAAAAGAAATAACGCTGTTATCCCTAAAGTAACTTAGTCTTTTAATCTCTAAAAAGGATCTTTTACCTTTACTCACTTATTATTGTATGTTATTCAAGCAGTTAATTAAATTTATACCTATATCGCCCCAATAAAACATAATAGTTTAGCTAAACACTTATCTTATTAATTCAGTCAAACTTAACAATTATGTAAAGCTTTATAGGGTCTTATCGTCCCCCTGAAATATTTAAGCCTTTTCACTTAAAAGTTAAATTCAACCTTTACAACAGAGACAGCTTTTCTTTTGTCCAACCATTCATACAAGTTCCTAATTAAGAAACTAATGATTATGCTACCTTTGCACGGTCAAAATACCGCGGCTCTTAAACAACTTTTGTCAGTGAGCAGGCCAGACCGATTATATCTTCAACCGGACATGTTTTTGATAAACAGGCAAAGAATTATGTTGCCGAATTCCTTTAATGTATCTAAAAAATATATTAATGTTTCCATCAACTTTCTCGATTTTCCAAATAAACACTAATTTATTATACTAATAAAACCATTATATCTCAGCTAACGCTATTAAAACTAATAGTCTAATATTACATAAAACAAACATAAATAACTTACTATAAATCCTTTAGTTAAAACACTTTATTACCATGGCTACTTCTAAGCCTAGGAAAAAAAATTATTTCATTTACTATTACATATTTCAAAATTAGAAGCTAAGCCCTCCAACTCTTAGAACTTAAATTTTATAAACACTTAAACCCTAAATTAAATTTATTTCTTAGACAACCAGATAGAATAAAACTCGTATAATATTTCATCTTTAATTTCATATTAAAAATCTTTCTACAACAAAAACTTTTTTATGAAATTAACTGTTATTACTTCGGGATTTCTAAACTCTCTAGTTAATTTAAACCTTCCCTGATACACAAGGTACAACCACTTATATTTACTATTCAACTTTTTTCACTTTTTTCATACTTCCTTCACAGTACCTTATACACTATCGCTTCCTATAACAATTTCATTATCCATTACTTATCCTTTACACTTGAAAATTGATTTCCTTACACTGACTTCTCCCAATCTATTATCAAGCAATACTTACAATTTCAAAACAAACCGATTTGCACGATAATCCTTTTCAACGTAAGTGAAACGCTATTCTATATAAGCTATGTTTTGCTCAAACTAGGCTTACCTTCCGGTAAGCCTACTATGTTACGACTTATCTCATTTGTCTAATGAAAGCGACGGGCGATATGTACATGATTTAGAGCTTATCTCTCCTAAGCATATTAAACTTATATTACAATCAAATCCTCCTTATTAATTACTTCTTCCTTAATTATTCCGTTCATAAATATAATTTATTGTAACCCATTTTAACTTGTCCATAAGCTACACCTTGATCTAATTTTCTTTAACATTATAAATTTTAACAATTTATTCTTTAAAAATTGTCTGTTAATGACGGTATATAAACTGAAAACAAAGACAAGTAAGATCCCACGTGGATTGTCGATTCAAAAACAGGTTCCTCTGACAAGACTAAATCACCGCCAAATTCTTTAAATTTAAAGAACATATCTATTAATAATCTGGTTCACTCTCTTTACTCTTTAGTATAGTAGGGTATCTAATCCTAGTTTAAATCTAAAAATTTTTAGCTTCAACTCCAGTTTTATATTTATGAATAAAAACAACCTAATTCCACCTTTTATTTCTTCAATTTTTTTTCAACTAAAATATATAACTAAAACCAATATATTTTTACTTAACCTTAAAGTCTAACCGCGACTGCTGGCACAATATTTTATCAGGCTTAAACTTACTGCTAAATCACATCTTAATGCATTCTTTAATATCCTATGCTGAGAATTAATATTTTATCATTTATAATTAAATTACCGTTATAATGTTGCATTTAACTCCATTAAAAATACTCGCTACAACCCTCATACAACCTCAGTAATATCATAAAAACCCAAGAAAGAATCAAACTTTACTCTCATTTTTCTACTTACTCTATCTAATTACTAAATATATCCTCTTTCAGAGTAATTTAAGAAGATTTTATACAATACCCATTATATAACAATATATATATATATAAATACACTTTAACGTCCTATATAGTTAATTAAATGAATATATTTTCCCTCCTGCCTTGTCTATGAGAAAATCCTCAACCTATAATATATATATATATATATAATGAATATCTATAATTAAATCTTATCCTCTCCTAACCCTTAAAGTTTAAATGCAACATAACAAACACAATTTATCTCATATTAAATGAACTACTACATATCACTAATCCAGAAGTAATTCCAACGGCATTCCGTTTCTCATTCTCTCTTCGGAGAAGAAACGAAATGGGACCGTTGGAATTACTTCTACTATAAGGGGGCTCCTACTTTATATTCTAAGCATTAATTTATATAAACTTTTTAACAAAATTACAGTTTTTATCCTATTATATACTTAAATATGTATATATTATATATACTTTACCACTTTATTTTTATTCTTATTTCAACTTTATAAGAATTGTTATTTTAATAAACATATGTACTACTTTTCATACCTATATCTAATATAGTGCCTGATTAAAGGGTAGCTTTGATAGAGCTAATAATGTAATGCTTTACCTATATTATATATAACAGAATTACACTGTTCCCTAAAAGATCAAAACTTTCTGTGCACTTTACACCAATATACATATAAGCATATATGCTTAACTTTTTATTAAAAGATAAGCTAAACTTTAAGCTAACGGGCTCATACCCCGTAAATGAGAGTTCAACCTCTCTCTTTTAAATGATTTTTCCAATAACATCCCTTCTTTTTTTCATTACACTCCTTTTAGGGACTATTCTTTCAATCTCCTCCTCCTCTTGATTTGGAGCGTGAATTGGTCTGGAGCTTAATCTTATATCATTTATTCCACTCATTTCCATTAAAATAAATCCATATCTCTCAGAAGCCTCCCTAAAATACTTCCTAGTTCAAGCCTTGTCTTCAACTTTAATTATTATATCGAGATGCTTATATCTCTCCTTTCCAATATTTGCTTATCCCTTACTCCTCATAGCTCTCCTTTTAAAGCTAGGAGCTGCCCCCTTCCATTTCTGATTTCCCCAAGTCATAGAAGGCTTATCATGACTACAAACTATTATTCTCATGACAATCCAAAAGTTAGCTCCTATATTTTTAATTTCCTACCTTATAGTATCACCAATCCTTATCCAAACCCTTATTCTCTCAGCTATTCTATCAGCAATAGTAGGAGCCTTAGGGGGCCTTAATATTATAAAATTGCGAAAAATCATAGCATTCTCATCCATTAATCATATGTCTTGAATATTAATTGCTATCTCTATTAACGACGTTATATGACTTACCTACTTTATTTTTTACGCTTTTATCTCATCATCTATTGTTATCTTCTTCTTCTCTATTCAATCATTTACTATCTCAGACCTATTGGAATCTAATCACAATAATTCCTTCTTCACTCTTACAATTCCATTAAGTCTCCTCTCATTAGGCGGCTTGCCACCTTTTACTGGATTCTTACCCAAATGATTAATAGTTCAAACTATAATATCAAACGGAATAATTATTCCTTTATTTTTCCTACTTTCTTCCGCCTTAATTACTCTATACTTCTACTTACGCATTTTAATACCATTCCTGTTATTAACCACTCCTCCTCTTGCATTCAACATTAAGCTAGCACGCTCCTCCTCTTATTCCCTTATACCACTAATTGTATTCTTTAATTCTATCGGCCTCCTTATTCCTCTTCCTTTTCTCTTTTTTTAAGGATTTTAAGTTATTTAAACTAGAAGCCTTCAAAGCTTCAAAAAAAAGCTTAACCTTTTAAATCCTAAGTTCTAGTGCTTCTCACACATTTTTAGATTTGCAATCTAACGTTATTTATTTTACTATAGAACCTGATAAGAAAGTTTTTCACACTTGTTCATAGATTTACAATCTACCGCCTAAATCTCAGCCATCCTATC